CAAAAAGAAAACCTTGTAAGTTTCAATACAGTACAAATAATACAAATAATGATATGGATTGTTAATTATTTTAATTTAATACATTATTCAAAGATGCTCATTTGCATTTGTACACGTATCATATATATCACACACAAGGCTTATGATGTGATAAGAAAAAAAATTTACGCTCAGATCGGTTTGTGAAATAGTAGAGTGAGAATCACTGCGAACCATAACCAATTTTGAGTCACTAACAAAATAAAATGAGAAGATAAATAATTAGGGAGGCAACCAGGTCTTTTTGGGGATAGAGGGACTTGAACCCTCACGATTTCTAAAGTCGACGGATTTTCCTCTTACTATAAATTTCATTGTTGTCGATATTGACATGTAGAATGGGACTCTATCTTTATTCTTATCCGATTAATCAATTCTAAAAAAAAAAGATTTATCAGACTATGATGGAGTGAATGATTTGATCAATGAATATTTATTTCATTTTTCAATTTTGATTTTGAATCGATTCACAAAAATTCTTTCATTTTTCATATAAATAGATATAAAAAAATTATAGAACCGGTTGGAGTCATCATTAATCATTTTTAATCATTTGGCGATAGTATTTCAGTAAGTATACATATGTATATAGGTTTATCTTTCATCCTTTCGGAAGTTTCGATGGAAGGATTCCTTTATGAACACAATGCAGCCAACTCCATTTGTTAGAACAGCTTCCATTGAGTCTCTGCACCTATCCTTTATTTATTCTCGCTTTCTGAAACCCTTGTTTGTTTTCATAAAACGGGATTTGGCTCAGGATTGCCCATTTTTAATTCCAGGGTTTCTCTGAATTTGAAAGTTATCACTTGGTAGGTTTCCATACCAAGGCTCAATCCAATTAAGTCCGTAGCGTCTACCAATTTCGCCATATCCCCCTTTTTTTTGTGATGTGATTAGGATCACATCATGATGCCGTTTACCCTTTTTTGTTCATTTCCATTTAGATTATGCTGGAACCGTTGAATTCATTAGATATCGATTCCTGTATTGAAAAGTGTTTTCTCCGATTTGATTTTGTATCTATCTTCTTTCATCTCTATTGGAGACCATACTTGGTCCAACCAGAAATTCAATATAGATATATACCACATAACATATATCTATTATACTATATTATATATATACATGTCCCAATTTCTATGATTTTCTATCATTTTTAGTGTGCAATTTTGAATACTTGAACGGTCGATTCTTTTTTTTTTTTTTTTTCGTCTTAGGTTTCGCCTTTCCGAATGAAACCCTAGGAATGTTTCATTATGGTCTGGATTGCACTTTTCTCCTCTTATCCTTTTTTTAGGGCAGATCATAATAAAAAAAAACGACAAAGGGCAATTTAGTATTATTAATTTCAAATTTCATTAATAGCCATAACTAATCGAATGGATATAATTAATATATTATACGATTATAATATACAATAAATATACAATAAGATTCTAACTTAATTACTAGATTATATTCCTAACTTTAGGTACAAAGTTCTATTTCAAACTCTAAATCTAAATAAATATCTAGAAATAAAAAACCATGTACTAAAATATTTTATTTAGAATTTATATAGTTTTATTTTATTTTTATTTTTATATAGTAAAATATCAAAAAACAATATTAAAAAATAGTAAAGGAAATATTAAATATGGAATAGTAAAAAAATATGAGTCTCTAATTAAACAAATTAAGATATTTATTATTGATAAACATATATTTGAGAAATAGATCTAAATTAATATATCAAAATGAAATATTTTTGAAAATTAGATTTTCCATTCATATTCGTTTCTATAGTTGAATTTTTCTACATTTATATCATATTTATTATGAAATAACTAAGAATAAACAGTTAAGATCTCAGCAGCAGTAGTTTACTAAATTAGTATACGTGTACAATTTATGTTATGTGAGCCCGCTTAGCTCAGAGGTTAGAGCATCGCATTTGTAATGCGATGGTCATCGGTTCGATTCCGATAGCCGGCTTTTCTCCATTTGTTTTATTTTTTAGATAATTGATAATAGGAAATCTAAAGTGAAAAGCTTCTTTGCCCGTTCCTAAAGGTCACCGAGCCCCTTCGATTATTTCATCGAAACTTCCAATTATTAATAAAAATTGGATTGGAGGGGTTTGGTCTCTGTAGAACAAATCAATCAAGAAAAGAGCCCTTCATTTTTTTTTTTTTCGATTATTTCAAATTCTTTTTCTTTTTTATTTATATAATACAATTATATATACAATATTTCTATACAATAAGGTCTGACTATTGATACAATTCCTCTAATTATTCTTTGTAATACTTCAGTAAATTTCGCTTCATTTATCATATTTTAGTTTAGTTTTAATTTTGGTTTATGAAATTTCATAAAAAAAGGAGTCTTTATGTCGCGTTACAGAGGACCTCGTTTCAAAAAAATCCGCCGTCTGGGGGCTTTACCGGGGCTAACTAGTAAAAAGCCTAGAGCCGGA